ACTATTACTCTTTCATATAAGTGGAAGAATCAAGGAATTTTTCCTACAGATTAGGATAACTCGAGGAGTTAGTTTTGATTGGATTATGATCCAAAGAGGAAAAAGAATCAAACAAATGATTTAACCATTCTATACTATGATAAAAATAGAATAACCATCCATTTTATTTTAGCGTGTATACACACACTCTAAAATAAAATCGAAATTAAAAAATCCCTGGTATAATTCCTGAATTTGTAATAGATCCATAAGGAAAGGAGTTGTTGTTGAGAAATCTTAAACTGGAAATAAGGGGATTTTTTAATTTTTATGGAACCATTGTATAATATAAATATAACCACGGTCTAGCTGTAATCATAGTATAAAATATGAATCCATCAGACGATTCATTCATTGGTTTAATCCGGTATAAATATCAGAAAAAGACGACTTGACTTCTTGACAAAACAAACAAAAGAGAGATCTATTCATGTTTTTAATGGCTTTTCAGAAGAAAAAATAGATTTTTTTCTATTCTATTTAGAATTTTTATAAGAGATCGGTCGGGTCATACCTATACTGACTGCAATAATATCAATACTGCAATACTATACTATGAATGACTCGCTATTCACTCGGTTTCTGAGTCATAATCATAAGATTCTGTAGGAGAGATGGCCGAGTGGTTCAAGGCGTAGCATTGGAACTGCTATGTAGGCTTTTGTTTACCGAGGGTTCGAATCCCTCTCTTTCCGTACCTTCACCTAATTCACGAACATTACTGACCGCAACCAATGTATCAAATCAAATAAAATAACAACAATGGATACCACCAACAGTTAGAATTTTCTTTAATAGAGATTAGATTGTATATTCCTAATTGGAATTGAATTGCTGTGGTACATAAAATATTGGAAAGAGTAGCCAAGGCATAACAATATCCCCTCGATCCATTTATGATACATGAATGGGAGAAAAATCCAGATTAAGCTCCTTTACCTTAGGTCGATTTACTCCCCCCAAAAGGGGCTAAATTCCCCGAACCCTTGTTTTTTTTTTTTTGTTATTTTAGTTAGGTTCAAGTCTGGCGGGAATAATATTCTACGACTAGCAACTCATTTATTTTCAAACCGACCCACTTGCTATCTATTATTTGATTGACTGATCCTTTATATTGGGATGAGTGAAGAGTCAAATGTTTTGGCAATTCCTCATGGGGGGATGAATCAAGATAATTTTGAATCAGAGCTCTGGATTTTTGTTCATCCCTTGTAGTAATAATATCTCGGGCTTTGCATCGATAACTTGGTATATCTACTATACAACCATTAACCAAAATATGCCTATGGTTAACTAATTGTCGGGCTCCAGGAATGGTCGAAGCCATACCTAATCGAAAAAGGATGTTATCCAAACGCATTTCAAGTAATTGTAGTAAAACCTGGCCTGTTGACCCTTTGGCTTTTCCAGCGATATGAACGTATTTAAGTAATTGTCTCTCTGTCAGACCATAATGAAAACGCAATTTTTGTTTTTCTTCTAGACGAATACGATATTGAGATCTTTTTCCGAAGCGCGATTGATTTCTAAGATCACTTCCGGGTGTCGGCCTTTTACTAGTAAGTCCCGGTAAAACACCCAGCCGGCGTATTTTTTTGAAACGAGGCCCTCGGTAACGAGACATAAAGACTCCTTATTTTATTAAAAAAAAATTATTACAGAATAAACCTAAATTAAGACTGAACTAAACCATAAACGAAGCTAAATCTACTGATGTATTGATGTATTACAAAGAAGAATGAGATGAATTGTATCAATCAATATCCAATTTTGTATATATATAAGAAGTTATATATACTTTTTCTGATTTGTTTGGTAGAGATCTAATTGCTCCAATCCATTTTTTATTCATAGTTGGAAGTTCTTACGCCATAATGGATCAGTGATTCTTTCCTTGGAGAAGGGGTAAGAAGTCTTTTCAATATTCCTTCAAGGAGGCCTTATTAATTATGATTAATTATGTAATATAAGTAATATAAAAGTAAAAAAAAAAAAAGAACAAATAGACAAAGCCGGCTATCGGAATCGAACCGATGACCATCGCATTACAAATGCGATGCTCTAACCTCTGAGCTAAGCGGGCTCGCATAAAATAAATTGTGCATAGGACTTTAGTAAACTACTTTAGCTATTGCATATTAATAATTCATTATAGTATAATGAATCTACTATTATGTAACATAAAGAATATATAACTAACTATATAACATTTCAATTGAAATACTATTATTATTTCTAAATTTAGAATAGAATGATTAGTTATAGTACTTAAACTTATAGTAGAATAACTCTCTATTCTAATTTTATTATACAATATACAAGGGCGACCCTAAGGAAAAGATAAGGATAAAGATTAAGTAAGGATACAATCCAGATTATATATAATGATAATGAGACATTCCTCTGTGTTCATTCAAAAGGGTGGGGATAAGGCGAAAAAAGAATCGACCGTTTGAGTATTCCAAATATCGAGGTAAAAAAAAGAGTAAGAGACGCATATATATGGGGTATATATCCATACATATTGAATTGTGGATACATCAATGATAGAATCATTTTTGATTGGACTAAATACAAATAAAGGTCCTCCGATATCTGAAAGAAAATAGACAAGAAATCAAACAAATAGGAGGAGACAGAGACACTTTTTCTATATAGAAATTCATATCTTGCATATCTAAAGAATTCAACGTAAACGGTTCCAGAATAAATGAACATAAAGAAAGGGACGGCATTCCAACGAGATCCTAGTCTCAAAACAAAAAAGAGGGGATATGGCGAAATTGGTAGACGCTACGGACTTGATTGGATTGAGCCTTGGTATGGAAACATACTAAGTGATAACTTTCAAATTCAGAGAAACCCTGGAATTAAAAATGGGCAATCCTGAGCCAAATCCTGTTTTTAGAAAACAAATCAAAATCAAATAAAGGGTTCAGAAAGCAAGAATAAAAAAGGATAGGTGCAGAGACTCAATGGAAGCTGTTCTAACGAATAGAGTTGACTGCGTTGATCGAGGAATCCTTCTATTTAAACTCTAGAAAGGATGAACCCATATACGTACATATACGTAATAAAATATCAAAGAAAGATTCATATATGTTATATGCAAAATTGAAGAATTCTTGTGAATCGATTCTAAGTTTAAGAGTTTAAGGAAGAATCGAATATTCACTGATCAAATCAGTCACTCCATAGTCTGATATATCTTTTAAAGAACTAACTAATTGGACGAGAATAAAGATAGAGTCCCATTATACATGTCAATATCAATACCGACAAAAATGAAATTTATAGTAAGAGGAAAATCCGTCGACTTTTTAAATCGTGAGGGTTCAAGTCCCTCTATCCCCAATAAAAAGTTCGCTTTACCCCCAACTATTTCTTTTTTTAATCCTTTTTTCAGCGGTTCCACATTAGTTATGTTTCTCAAACATTCTACTTTTTCACAAATGGATCGGATCGTGGGATGGGAGACGGGTTTCTCTTTTATCACAAGTTTTGTGATATATACTATATACAATAGATGTGCAAATCTACATCTACGAGAAAGGAATCCCCATTTGAATCATTCACAGTCCATATAATTATTTTTAGTTAAACTTATTTAATTTTAATTTAGACTTATCTTATAAACTTAAAAAGTAGAAAGTAAAGTATTCTTTTGGAAAATCCAAGACCAAGAAATTCCAGGGCCTGGGTAAGACTTTGTAATGCTTTTTTGAGTCTATTTAATTGACTGAAATAGACCCAACAAGCCCTCTAATCTAAATAGTATGGAGATGATGCGTCGGGAAAAGTCGGGATAGCTCAGTTGGTAGAGCAGAGGACTGAAAATCCTCGTGTCACCAGTTCAAATCTGGTTCCTGGCATGTGGTTAATAATGGATACTGATATAAATTAATCGATCTGGATCGGTATACATATTCGTTACTAGCTAGATGATGATACATACTTATCATTTGTGTATCTAAAAATATGTCCTTTTGGGTGTTTAGAGATATGCCGCACATTTTTTTATTTTTAGGTGAGTAAAGAGCATATATAGTTATAGTTAAAAAAAAGAATAGATTATGGTTCATATGGTACCTCTTCTCGGTAAAAAAGAATGTTAATATATATAATATCTATCCGAAAAGTTCAGTTTTTTAGTTGGTTGAAAATTCAAAAAGTCTAGAGGGGTAGAACCGTGAGAATAGACAAGATTCATTTCAGATACAGTACAAAAAAAGTAATCCAATCCCTTTTTTTCTTTGTATTTTTTATTTCATATTCTATTTCTTCACCCCCCTTACGCAAGCAACCCTCTAGAGCCCATATAAGCAATATGCGCGGTACAAAGTTCATGTTGCAGAACTCTTTTTTTTTTGTTTATTTTATTGGCCCGGATCATCCGAAATAAATCTATTCAAAATTGGGGAATATCAACAAAGCCCTTTTTTTTTATTAAATTTCGCGCATCCATAATACGAATGGGAGTCCAATGACTCTGTTTGATCTAGAACAACAGAATGTAAAAATCTTCCTTGAATATCTGGAATCGGAGAAGTGAAGATTAGTTTATTCAATGAGCATCTTGGATTTCATAGAAATTAGGGGTAATATAATCCTTACGTAAAGGCCACCCTATCCAACTTTCAGGCATCAAAATACGTTTCAGGCGTGGATGATTATCATAAGAGATTCCCAACATATCATAAGATTCCCGTTCTTGAAAATCCGCGCTTTTCCAAATCCAGAAAACAGACGGAATTCTAGGATTCCTCCTTGGGGCAAATACTTTTATGCATACCTCTTCTGGTTGATCCACACCATACTGTATTTTCGTAAGATGATACACACTAGCTAACAGCCCGCCTGGTGCTACATCATATGCACACTGGGAGCGTAGATAATTGTAACCATATACATATGAAATGACAGCAATGGAGTGCCAATCCTCGGGCTTTATTTGTAAAGTT